ATTTATTCATCAAAAGAGGTGTATCCTTTGAAGCTAGAATAGATTTTCCTTGATATCTAACATAATGCATATTCGGATCCTTGAAGAAGGATCGGATGTCCAGAAAATCAGTCCCAACAAAAACTTCAACAAGATGGTCTATTTTTACATAGAAAAGGATTCGCTCAAAAAAGACTCCAGAAGATGTTGACTGGAAATGCGAAGATTGATTGCGGATAAAAAGGAAGATAGATTCGTATTCACATACATAAGAATTATAGAGGAACAAGAAGAATCTTGAATTCCCTTTTAAAAAAAGGGTAATATGCTTTTTTGGAGTACTAAAACTATTCCAATACTCGTGTAGAAAGATACGTAATAAATGCAAAGAAGAGGCATCCTTCACCCAGTAGCGAAGGGTTTGAACCGCGATTTCCAAATGGATGGGATAGGGTATTAGTACATGTGACAAATAATCTAAATGTGAAAATTGGTCCTCTAAAAAAGGAAATATTGAATGAATTGATCGTAAAGTAGGAGATTTTGCTATATCTTTCTCTTTCCTTTCAAAGGAAGATAAAACTCGTAGCGAAAATGGAATTTCCACAATGACTGCAAACCCTTCTGATAGAATTTTCGAATACAAATTCTGATTGTGGCCCCAAAATGGATTTTGAACAGAACCATTAGCCGAAATAATCAAATGATTCCGTTGATACATTCGAGTAATTAAACGTTTCACAATTATTAAACTATATTTTTTGTCATAATCAACTTCATTTTCGAACAAAGTAGATCTATTTCTATTTAAACCATGATCATGAGCAAGTGCATAAATAGACTCCCGAAAAATTAGGGGGTATAGGAAGTCGTGTTGTCGAGATCTATCTAGTTCGAAATATCCCGGGAATTCCTCCATTTGAAATTCGATTTGAATCCAAGTTAGGAATTTGTTGGTTATGAAATGATACATAGTGCGATACGGTCAAAGCAAGGTATTCTAGTAATACAATAATAAATACCTCGGAAACAAATAGACTCATCAACGGACTCTCTATCCTCTCTTTCTTTTTCAATCTAATTAGTTTAGATTCGTTATAAGAGACTAAGATGGGTTAGGAATCCTTTATTTTTCACCCCAATCGCTCTTTTGATTTTGGAAAAACTATCTTTATCAATATGCTGCTTCTTTTACACATTTATGTCTAACCCAAAGCGGGCAATAGCTAATAGTTAGGACTCATAAAAAAAAAAAATGAATAATCATGGAAAAACCTTTCCCCATCCTGGCACTAATAGATTTTTAACGTGTAATTAGATCGGAGAACCGTTCAAATTAAGAACAGAAGCTCGTTGCTTTTTCTTTCCCTATAATGAATCGGGTTCCTAGGACTCTATCCATTTATTCACTCGACCCAACTCTGAATTTATTTCATTTTTTGCTTACTAAGAATGAAATATTCTCCGAATTTTCAATTGATACGACATGCTGCTTTTTCCATGCATTCCTTGCAGTTCAGGATCAGTCGTGGTCTTACAAACCCTACCGAAGATATGAATGAATCCATTCCTTCATACAAATGTGTAAAAGATGCTAGACGCACTTAAAAGCCGAGTACTCTACCATTGAGTTAGCAACCCCCCCAAAAAAAAACCAATTTACTATGTGTAGATACAATCGCAATAAAAATAACAAAAAGAATTCTTCTTTCTCTCACACAAAAACAACCTCGTGTATCACCAGCAATCTAATAAACCCATCTTTTTGATTTGAAATTAGTAGAATTCCCACACCCTTTTGAGTTGATTTGCTTTTGACTGACGTAAAAAACCAAACCTAGGGAAGATAAAGAGATGCGTTTATACACGATCGAATTATATTTGTTCGATACACTGTTGTCAACATTAATCTAATAAATCGAATACTTAGAAAAAAAAAATAGAAATGAATAAAATCTTTGTCTTGGGTTTAGCCCTAGAGAATATCTCTAAATCGAAAAAGAACAAAGAAGAAATTAAGGACAAAATGGCAAATAATCCCGATTTCTTTGTTAATTTGATGTATTTCCAACGAAAAACTGCCAATCCAATTGGCAGTAATGTAAAAATTGGATAGGTCTCGCCGGTCCAACTCCTTCATTTATTCACTTCATCTTTTTCTATCTATCTTATATCCCAATAAAGATATAGCAAACTTATATCCCATATCCCAATAAAGATATAGCAAAAAAGGCGATTTTGATCGTTAAAGAACATCGCATTCTATGGTAATGGTAACAATAATAAAAAAGGATGAATTGAATAGAGTAAAAGAGGGGGAGGGGAAATAGTATAGTAGAAAAAAAGGATCCAAAACTATCTACGAATCACCCACACCCTCTTCTCTCTTTTTTATTTATCTTCTCTCTTTTTTATTTATTTAATAGTTCAAAATTTTTAAATTCATTAATTGACTTCCATTTGATTAAGACTAAATTCTGTAAAAACCCCCGCTTTCTTTAAAATATCATAAACAGTTCCT